ATGGGATGCCCTAATACGTTACAAAATTTAGCTTTAGCCAATGATACAAGCAGTTTCATAATTGGAACTAGTGTATCGAGTTTCTTCATACCATTATCCATTAGAAATGCATTTTCTAGCATTTGACTCCGTACCACTGAAGGATTTAGTCGCACACTTGAAATATAGCCCAAAAAGGCAAGAGAACGCTTGGATAATTGGTTTATATAGATCCTCTCTGGTTGTGACCACACATAAAAATAACATTGCCATAAATGGACAAGGTAATATTTCCACTTATTCATCAGAAGAGGCGTATCTTTTGAAACCAGAATTGCTTTTCCTTGATATCTAACATAATGTATAAAAGGATGCTTGAAGACCCGTAGGATAGCCCGAAAATAATTAGCAAATACTTTTACAAGATGTTCTATTTTTCCATAAAAATAGACTCGCTCAAAAAAAAACCTATAAGATGTTAATCGTAAATGAGAAGATTGGTTACGGAGAAAAAGTAAAATAGATTCGTATTCACATACATGAGAATTATATAGGAACAAGAATAATCTTCGATTTTCTTTTGAAAAAAAAGAAATCAATTTATTTGGAGTAATAAGACTATTCCAATTACAATACTCGTGAAGAAAAAACCGTAATAAATGCAACGAAGAGGCATCTTTCACCCAATAGCGAATAATTTGAACCAAAATTTCCAGATGGAGGGGGTATGGTATTAATACATCTGACACATAATTCAAATGTGGGAATTTATCCTCTAAAAAAGGAAATATTGAATGAATTGATCGTAAATTATAAGATTTTGTGATTTCTGCTTCTTCTAAGGAAGATACTAATCGTAAGGAAAATGGAATTTCCACAATGAGTGCAAACCCTTCTGATAGAATTTGAGAATACAAATTTTTGTTGTACCCCAAAAAATGATTTTGGTTATAATAATTAGTGGAAATAATCAAATGATTCTGTTGATACATTCCAGTAATTAAACGTTTTACAATTAGTAAACTGGATTTCTTGTCATAACCCACATTTTCCAACAAAATGGATCCATTTAAAAAATGATCATGAGCAAATGCATAAATATACTCCCGAAAGAGAAGTGGGTATAGGAAGTTGTGTTGCCGAGATTTATCAAGTTCTAAATATCCTTGAAATTCTTCCATTTTCAATTAGATTTGAACCAGGGATAGTATAATGAATTTATTGGGTTATCAAATGATACATAGTGCGATACAGTCAAAACAAGGTATTAAAGAATAAGAATATATACCTCGTAAACAGGTAAGACTCATCAACGAACTCTCTATCCGCTCTTTTCTTTTTCCTTCTAATTGGTTTATGTTTATTTTAGGATAACAAGATGGTTAGAAATCCTTTATTTTTTCAACGCAATCGCTCTTTTGATTTTGGAAAAAAAAAAGATCTTTATCAATATACTGCTTCTTCTACACATTCATCTCTACCCCTAATGTAGAATAACTAATAGTTAGGACTCATAAAAAAATCGATAATCCGCTCATGAGAAAAGTCCTTCCCGCATCAAGCACTAATATCTTTTTAACGTATAATTAGATCGGGTAATCATTCAAATTAAGAACATAAGCTCGTTGCTTTTTATTTCTCTAGAATTGGAGCCCTAGAGCTCTATCCATTTATTCATTCGACCCTACTTGAAATTTCTTTTGTTCCACATCAAGAATTCAAACAAGCTTTTGAACCCATCAGGTAAAAATATTTCCCGAATTCCCCATTGATACGACATGCTGTTTTTTCCATTCATTCCTTTCAGGATCAGTCGTGGTCTTACAAACTCTACCGATAGTATGGACGAATCTGTTACTTCATACAAATGTGTAAAAGATGCTAGCCGCACTTAAAAGCCGAGTACTCTACCATTGAGTTAGCAACCCGAATAAAAAAAAGAATTAGTATGTGCAGATACAATCAGAATCAAAAACGAAATGGAATTGCACGACGTAATCAAATAAAATATCAAATGGAATCAAATAAAAACAAAAATGGATATACCGTCTCTTGTATCTTATCTTATGTTATCCCTTCTTAGATTATCTATTTTTTTTTGAATCAAAATTTGTATATCACACAAAAGTAACTTCTTGTATCACAGAAAATCCAATGAGCCCATCATGTGAATTGAATGAAGTAAAATAAAAAAAAAACCAAGTCTATGAAGCGGAGATAACTAGATCTATTTATCCACAATCGGATTATATTTGTTTGATCCACTGTTGTCAATATGAATGTGAATAGTGAAAAACGAATACAATGGAGAACACAAAAGAATAAAAAAAAAAAAAAAATAGAAATAACAATTTCAATTGAATATCTTTCTTTTTTTTTTCTATTTCATTATTCAATTTAATTAGTCAATTGAAATATCTATTTATTAATATTTCATCTATAAATTCTATATTTCTATTAATTGAAATAAATAGAAATAGGAAAATATATATATAAAATATAGAATAATGAAAATGAAAAAAAGAGAAAATAAATAAAAAAAGAAAAAACTACGGAGTTGTGTTGGATTGGCACGATAGAGATAATGAACATAAATAGAAAAAAAAAAGTGTAGGCGAAAGAATAAATTAAGGTAAGGAAGAAGTCAAGTAGAAAAAAATCTCGGGTTTATTCAATCAATAAATAAATATAAGTAGAATAAACAAGCGTAATCCCTTGTGTTTTTTTATTTGTTCATAGATTTCCAACAAAAACCAACCCATTGATGGTAATGTCCAAATTTTCTATTTCTAGTATAAAACCAATTATTTCATTTATTCACTTGATTGATCTTTAATAAATAAGTGTAGTAGAACAAGAGAGGGGGGAAATAATAGAGAAAAGGTTATCCAAAGCTATAGACAAGTCATCCACACCCTCTTTTTTTTTTTATTTCATTAATTGAATTTTTCGGTTATTGATTCAGGTCAAATTCCGTAAAAACCGCAGCCCTCTTTGAAATATCATGAACAGTTCCTGTAGGTTGAGCACCTTTTTCAAGAAAATATAGAATTGCAGGAACATTTAAATAGGTTTGATTCTTTATCGGATCATAAAAACCCACTTTACGAAGATCTCTTCCCTCTCTTCGGGATCGAACATCAATTGCAACGATTCGATAAACGGCTCATTGGGATAGATGTAGATTAACAATACCCCCCCCAGAACCGTATAAGAAGTTTTCTCCTCGTACGGCTCGAGAAAATTTGAAGTTATGTATATGTATAGAATTCTAATTAATGTAAAATAGATCCATAGATTATCAAATCAATTAGACTATGATTTCATTTTTTTTTTATTCTTTTCCAAATTCAATTGAAAAAGAAATGAAAAAAAAATTATTATTTGTATCCTCATAACTCAAGTTGGGTAACTCTCACTCAAAGGAAAACCTTTAAGCATTTCATTTATTGAGCCGTCTATAACCCCCCTTTTGCCTGTCTCCTTTAGAATCTAGTCTATTGTTCATTCTGATCTAGTTTAGTTATTGAGACAATTAACAAGTTTAGTTATTAAAACAATTAAAAAAGGTATTTCCTTGTTCCGGGATCCTTTATCTTTGCTTTGAATCATTGGGTTTAGACATTACTTCGGTGATCTTTAATCCTTTCAAAATGGCAGCAACATACCATTTTTTGTGATTTCTTTTTATCAAAGAACCATATGAATGATTGATTCTCGCGTGATACACTTTTGATCAAAAGAGTTTTCCTAATTCCAACAAATTTGATGTTTGAATTTGAAACTTGCTTGAATTGGATCCTTTCGATTTCTATATCGAAAATATACTTACGAAGTTGTTTCAACTTATTGATTGACACTAACCCTAGATCTCCGCCCCTGATAAATGAATTAATACTTTCTACTCGAGCTCCATCATGTAATATTTACATTCAAACTTCCCCAAAATGAAATGAGGGTTATAGTGGAACAGAACAAACGATGTCGAGCCAAGAGCATCTTCATTCCTATATATAAAAGAAAATGGTGGATGTAAGATAAGAATCCACAGTTGATCATGTCCTTCAAGTCGCACGTTGCTTTCTACCACATCGTTTTAAACGAAGTTTTACCATAACCTCTAGTTTCTTGGAACTGGTATGTAATTGATTCAATTATGGAATCATGAATAGTCATTGGTTTAGTTGGTACATAGTTATCTATACTGTTATGAATGGGTAGTTTCTTAAAAAGTATCAGCAAGAATTCCATTTTTTTTAAACCCACATTTTCTTTTAGATATTGGATTTTCTTTTAGTATATTGGATGAATACAATTTTTTGTATGAATGCAATATTTATTTAATATGAAATGGAATATATATATTATTCTTTTTTTTTTTTATTTCTATCAATTTAGAAAAAATTACGAATAAATAAGAAATACGTTCTTTTTGAATCCGCATTTTCAAGTTTCTTGATAGGATGGATTCGCCAGTTTAACACTTCTTCAAGTACCAAGGATTCATAGAAAATCATTCAAAATAATTGATTGAAAGTTCGATATTATTATTTGACTAAAGTTTTCCAATAAGGGAAGGGACATTTTATTATCTTTTATTATCATAAAAAAAAACCTATTCGAATTAACCCATTAATGATTTAAAACAAATAGATAGATCAAAAACAAATCCCATTTTTTTTTGACTCTAAATTATTTTAGCCTAAACCGGTCTTAAGAGACTTAATCCCATTGATTCAATTCCATTAGTACCAAAAACGCAAGCCCTTCGTATTTATAATTCCACATAAATCCACAGAAATAAAATAATCAAGTTGCACACACCATTTAAGGGATAGAGAATAAGAGAGGCTTTCACATTTCGATTTTGAATTTAAATGACATCATGGAAAATATATGAGACGTAAGGTTTTTTTATGAATAACGAATTTCAAATATGAATATGAAAGATATGGACATACGATGAAAAGCCCGTCCTACTTTTTTTTTCATTAAAAAAGTCTTTTTTTTTTTTATCTATGTTCCCATCTTTTACCTAGATAAAAAATGGATTCAATTCCATCTACGTCTTGTGGTATTTAAACTCGATTCAATTTGTGAAAAAAATATGATTTAGAGACGAATCAAAAATAATCAAAATAATGATAAGAACGAAGAATCACATTCTATCTAATATTAGACTCTTAAACAGAAGGTTGTTCAAAAAAGGCAATCTTTTTTTTGATATGATAATTTTGATATGATTATATCATATATAATATTATGGAATATTATGATATATAATATCATAATACTATGATATATATAATATGCATACTCTGGGACGGAAGGATTCGAACCTCCGAATAGCGGGACCAAAACCCGTTGCCTTACCACTTGGCCACGCCCCATTTCTATTCAAGACTAATAAACACTAATATTGTTATTGGTTGTTCGTCAATTCCAGTCCAAATATTGATAGAATCAATTAGATTGTTGCTAGGATTTTGATACGTGTAGATATCGAATGAAACTGAATTTATTGATCATTAGATATAATTCAATTAAGATATTGTATGAAAGTAGGATTTCTTCTATATCTATTTTGATTTGAGAATGGAAGGATTTTTGATTGGCTGAGTTCAAATCAAAGAAAAGAAAGGTTTTTTGACCTACCTTATGTTATTCATTTTTACCTTATCCCTTATATCAATAATAAGATATTAATAACTCAATCAACTCAAAAAAAAATTATCTTCAAGAACAAAATGTTTGTTATGCTTAATATTTTAAGTTTAATCTGTATCTGTCTTAATTCTGTCCTTTATTCAAGTAGCTTTTTCTTAGCCAAATTACCCGAGGCCTACGCTTTTTTGAATCCAATAGTAGATATTATGCCAGTAATACCTGTGTTCTTTTTTTTATTAGCTTTTGTGTGGCAAGCTGCTGTAAGTTTTCGATGAGATTTTTCATACTATCCTAGAAAAATTCATGATTTACTCGAAAAAAAAATTCTAACAATTTCTAATATAAGATCAGATAAGTCTTACATACAGTCTGAACCGTTAAGTTAAATATTGAAATTCTTGTATAGCTGTGCTAAATCTAGATCACTCTCATTTTCTTGTTATAACTTTTTTTTCCATTCAACGACCCTATTAGAGTCCCCCACAATATATAATTGTTGGTATAAAAGAAAATTTTCATTAATAAACAACTCAACTCTGATTTTCTGAAATTTTTTTTTTTTTTTCTAGAAATCACTTCATTTCTTGGTGTCAAAAAATAGGGTATGCAGTATAAAAATAGAGAATCTATTCTCTTTTTTTTTTCAAAAAAAAAAATGCTATTGGAGATTGTGTAATGCTTACTCTAAAACTATTTGTTTATACAGTAGTGATATTCTTTGTTTCTCTCTTCATTTTCGGATTCCTATCTAATGACCCGGGACGTAATCCTGGACGTGAAGAATAAAAAATCAGATTTTTGTTTTCCTTGCTTGATTTGCAAATTTTTATCTATTCCACATCTTTCTTTAACTATATATAAAAAAAAAATACCAAGTCATCGACAGAAACGGAAAGAGAGGGATTCGAACCCTCGGTACGAAAAACGCGTACAACGGATTAGCAATCCGACGCTTTAATCCACTCAGCCATCTCTCCCCCAATTGAAAAATGAAAAATAATAATGACTATGATACATTAAGTTAAGTAAGGCTTGAAAAAAGCCCTTCTTTAGATAGCTTTATTATTTTATTATATCTTTATTATTTATTATATAGATAGCTAAATAAAGCTATCTATAGATAATATATATCTAAAAACTTTTATCAGAAATTCCAATTCCATTTAGATTTTAAATAAAGTAAGGGCTCAAAAGAGATATCTACAATCCAATATTTGAATATATAAATACCAATCTATTAAATGTTAATAAAAAAAATTTTGAATAAATTAAGAAAATAAAAAAGAAAATGAAAATATATATATATTAAATAATAAATAAAATCAATAAAAGTACCTTGTTTATTTCGTCCGAAAAGTCCCTTTTTATTTCCACGGCCTGGCCTGGTCAGTACCTAGCCGGGCTTTTTTTTTTGTTCCAATGAATTGTAGAAAAAATGATTTATTTTATTTGAAAACTCAAAATTCTTTTGAAATAAAATAACAAAAATCGAAACAACAATCATATCATAAGAAGGATTTTTTCGATTCCTATGATACAGAATCAAAGTGCCATTTCTTATTATTCTTTCTTTTTTTATTTACTTTTTTTTACTGGAATAAAAAAAACTTATCATTTAATTAGTTAAATGAGTCCTCGTTTACTAATCTCATTAGTCTTCCTGATAAAAATATGTCAACGCTCTCATTTTCATGATTTTTTTTCTGATCCTATTTTTTTATTACTTATTACTATGACCTATTTTTGTGTTCGACAAAAGGTCGATTTATATGCAATAATAGCATTGTAGCGGGTATAGTTTAGTGGTAAAAGGGTGATTCGTTCTATTAACCCTTTCATAGTTAAAGGGTCTTTCGTTTGATTTATATTTCGATCAAAAACTTTATTTCTTAAAAGGATTAAATCCTTTTCCTATCGATGAAAAATTCGAGGAAAAATAGAAATTCTCGTGATTTGTATCCAAGAGTCCGTTATAAATTGAAAAAATGGGATCATGAAATTACGAAACATAATTGATTTTTGAATTGGATCCATACTTCCAATTGAACGAGTAAGGAATCCATGGATAAAGGTAGAAAGAACGGTCTATTTCTAATCGTAACTAAATCTTCAATTTTAGATTTATATAAGGGAGATTGAAGCAAAACAAAATAGCTATTAAACAATGTCTTTGGTTTACTAGAGACATCGACAGATTATATTGTTTTAGCTCGTTGGAAACAAAAAAGACTTTTCCTAAGGATTATTTCAAATAGAAATAGGGAACGAAGTAACTAGAAAAGATTGTTAGAATCCTCTTTTCTTCTATAGGGATCATCTATAAAGCAGGTCCTTTTGAATGCATTCAGACAGAAAGGCTGACATAGATGTTATGGGTAGAATTTGTTTTTTTTTCGTTTACATCTTTTTTTTCCATCTTCCATAAAGGAGCCGAATGAAATCAAAGTTTCACGTTCGGTTTTGAATTAGAGACGTTCAAAATGATGAATCAACGTCGACTATAACCCCTAGCCTTCCAAGCTAACGATGCGGGTTCGATTCCCGCTACCCGCTTATCTTATATATTTTATCTTCTATTTTTTTTTATTAAAATGATATCGTAATTTTATAGATTTCTTATTTTTTGATTACTATATTTCGAAATTCATAATAGACAAATATTTTTGAATTGATTCATTTCAAATTCGAAAATTTTCATTCTATTTTATAATATAAGAAATTTTTATTATATATTATATAAAGTACTCTATATTATTTTATAAAATAAGATAATTGAATTAATATAGAATAAATTGAATTAATATAGAATAAAATGAATCTCGAATTACTATAAATCATAATAAGATAAATTTGACAATTTAATTGTAAATTAAATTAATGGAATGCATCATTGAATTGAATAAGAAATTTCCAGAATTCGTGCACATCTTTTTTTTTATGAACAAAAGATGTGCAAATAAGAAAAAAAATAGGAGTGAAATTAACTGTGACACGTTCATTAAAAAAAAATCCTTTTGTAGCAAATTTTTTATTAAAAAAAATAAATAAGCTTAACACAAAGGAAGAAAAAGAAATAATAATCACCTGGTCACGAGCATCTACCATTATACCCACAATGATTGGTCATACTCTTGCTATTCATAATGGAAAGGAGCATTTGCCTATTTATATAACAGATCGTATGGTAGGGCATAAGTTGGGAGAATTTGTGCCAACTCTAAATTTCCGAGGGCATGCGAAAAATGATAATAAATCTCGTCGTTACTAATTTCAATTAGTAAAATCAGAAAAAAAATGAATAAAGATAAAATAAAGATATTTATGATTCATTAGTGAGAGGTGAAACTTATGATAAAGAAGACAAAAAAGAATGGATATAAAGAAGTATACGCTTTAGGTCAACATATCTGTATGTCCACTCACAAAGCACGAAGAGTAATTGATCAAATTCGTGGACGTTCTTACGAAGAAACACTTATGATACTAGAACTCATGCCTTATCGAGCATGTTATCCCATTTTTAAATTGGTTTATTCTGTAGCAGCAAATGCTAGTCACAATATGGGTCTCAACGAAACCAATTTAGTCATTAGTAAAGCTGAGGTCAACAAAAGTATTACTGTGAAAAAATTAAAACCTCGAGCTAGAGGACGAAGTTATCCAATAAAAAGACCCACTTGTTGTATAACTATTGTATTGAAAGATATATCTTCTTTAAATGAAGAAGAGTTTAAAAGATCCGAATACTCTATATTATGCTTGAAAAAACCTAGATGTGTAAATAAATACACGGATATTGCATGTTATAATATGGATAATAATGGGGGAATATGGGACAAAAAATAAATCCACTTGGTTTTAGACTTGGTGCAACCCAAGGACATCGCTCTATTTGGTTTGCACAACCAAAAAAGTATTCTGAAGGTCTACAAGAAGATCAAAAAATAAGAGATTGTATCAAAAATTATGTAAAAAAAAATATAAGAATATTCTCCGGTGTTGAGGGAATTGCACGTATCGAGATTCAAAAAAGAATTGATCTCATTCAGATAATAATCTATATGGGATTCCCAAAGTTATTAATAGAAAGTGGGTCTCGAAGAATCGAAGAATTACAAATGAATGTACAAAAAGAGTTAAATTTTGTCAACCGAAAACTAAACATTGCTATTACAAGACTTGAAAACCCTTATGGAAACCCTACTATTCTTGCAGAATTTATAGCCGGGCAGCTAAAGAATAGAGTTTCATTTCGAAAAGCAATGAAAAAAGCTATTGAATTAACTGAACAGGCAGGTACAAAGGGAATTCAAGTACAAATTGCAGGGCGGATAGACGGAAAAGAAATTGCACGTGTTGAATGGATCAGAGAAGGTAGGGTTCCTCTACAAACGATTCGAGCTAAAATTGATTATTGTTCCTATACAGTTGGAACTATCTATGGGATATTAGGGATTAAAATTTGGATATTTGTAGACAAGGAATAATAAGCCTTTCCTCAATTTATCTTTCTATTTTATTCAATGATAGAAAAAAAAAATGCATTTTTTTTTAATAGTAAGTGAGAAATTCTATAGGCTTGAATAAAAATTCAATTAATTATTTGAAATAATTGCTATGCTTAGTGTGCGACTCGTTGGTTTTTCTGTTAGGATAAAAATAGACCTGACCATAGCATAATATGAACTAATAATTCAAAAAAAAACCAACTCATCATTTCACATTATCTGGATCGAAAAAAGAAAGCAGTCAAGATATGTTATATTGGCCATGTCATATCATTGTAGCAACTGAAATCTTTTTTGCATAAACAAAAACACCAATCTAATTATCAGTTGTGAAGCATTAAAAGTATACGGATAAATGGAAGGGTGAAAGAAAGAGAGAAAAAGAATATCAATGATATAAGATTCCGATATGGAATATGTAAGGTCTATGAGTCATCTCATAGAAAGATAATGTAAGAAAACAGCAATACTAATTGGTTCATAATTAGATTAATCTGTTAATAGAAGAAAAAAGCAAAGAGCCCTGAGTCAATAAAGACTGAGAAGATTGACTCAACAACAAATTTCATTCATTAGGGGCTCCATTGTAGAATTAAGACCTAACCATTAATCAAGAAATGATGGGGACGAGGGAACCCAAGAATACATAATATTCTGTTGAAAATAAATATTAATGATTCATTGGGTAGGATGGCGGAATCCACCCAAGACCAATCAATTAATTCGAAATGGTCATTTCATGGACTAAGCTTAGAACCTAAATAGATATAAAAAGAGTAAATATTCGCCCGCGAACTTTTTTTTATTGGCTTGAATTTCTATATTTTGGTCGCTCAAGGACCCCAAAAAAAATTATAGATAATAAAAGAAAAGAGAAACCAAAATCAAATAAAGATTCCATTATTTATAAGACCTCAAAAATAAATTATAGATAATTTATTTGAATATATAAAATATATAAATATGTAAATTATGTATAAATAGAATACATATTTAGTTCTATCTGAAAAGAAGAGAGAAAAATGGATAATAGATTACATGAAATCTCAAAGAATACCCTAATTCAATCTATTATTGACACTATATATGTATAGTCTATATATGTATAGTCTATTCTTTTGGAATCGTTTCATTCGTGAGGAGCTGGATGAGAAGAAACTCTCATGTCCGGTTCTGTAGTAGAGATGGAATTGAGAAAAAACAACCATCCACTATAACCCCAAAAAAACTAGATTTCGTAAACACCATAGAGGAAGAATGAAAGGAATTTCGTATCGAGGTAATCATATTTGTTTCGGTAGATATGCTCTTCAGGCACTTGAACCTGCTTGGATCACATCTAGACAAATAGAAGCGGGACGACGAGCAATGACACGAAATGCACGACGTGGCGGAAAAATATGGGTACGTATATTTCCAGACAAACCGGTTACAGTAAGACCCACGGAAACACGTATGGGTTCGGGAAAAGGATCTCCTGAATATTGGGTAACTGTCGTTAAACCGGGTAGAATACTTTATGAAATGGGCGGAGTAGCAGAAAATATAGCCAGAAAGGCTATTTCAATAGCGGCGTCCAAAATGCCTATACGAACCCAATTCATTATTTCGGGCTAGGAATGTAGAATCAAAGGAAAGTGGTCTTTGGTATGCAAAAAAAAATTGCCATTTCAAATTTCTTTTTTGTTTGGTTTGAACAAACAATATTTCTTTTTGTTTTTTTTTAGCCCTTTGAATTGAAAAAACGGATTCACAAAAATAATATGATTCAACCTCAAAGCCATTTGAATGTAGCGGATAACAGCGGGGCCCGAAAATTGATGTGTATTCGAATCATAGGAGCTAGTAATCGACGATATGCTCATATTGGTGACGTTATTATTGCTGTAATCAAAGAAGCAGTCCCAAATACACCTCTAGAAAGATCAGAAGTGATTAGAGCTGTAATTGTACGTACTTGTAAAGAACTCAAACGTGAAAACGGTATGATAATACGCTATGATGACAATGCTGCGGTTGTTATTGATCAAGAGGGAAATCCAAAAGGAACCCGAATTTTTGGTGCGATCCCCCGCGAATTGAGACAGTTAAATTTCACTAAAATTATTTCATTAGCACCTGAAGTGTTATAAGATGAGACCAAGATATAGTTAGAATATTTGAATTCAATTAATTAATAGATTGTATCTCACGTATATACTTTTCAAAATTAAAAAATTTTAAATAAATAAAGAGCATGTTAATTATAGTAAAATTCGAAAGAAACACTCATTTTGGTTTATCATGGGTAAGGATACTATTGCTAACCTAATAACCTCTATACGCAATGCTGACATGACTCGAAAAGAAATGGTTCGAATACCATCTACTAACATCACTGAAAACATTGTGAAAATACTTTTACGAGAAGGTTTTATTGAAAACGTAAGGAAACATTTTAAAAACAACCAAAATTTTTTGGTTTTAACCCTACGACATAAAAGGAATAGGAAAGGACCATTTAAAAGTGTTTTAAATTTAAAACAGATCAGTCGACCTGGTCTACGAATCTATTCTAACTATCAAAAAATTCCTAGAATTTTAGGAGGGATGGGGGTTGTAATCCTTTCCACTTCTAGGGGTATAATGACAGACCGAGAGGCTCGACTAGAAAAAATGGGCGGAGAAATTTTGTGTTATATATGGTAATCTTTATAATATGCGAATTATATACAAAACTTCCCTATCTCTTTTTTGTAAAAAAAAAAGAGAGAGGATTTTCTAATACGATATAAGTGTTGTTTCATTAGTTGATACTTGAGGGGTTTTCATCAAAAATAAAAGAACAAAAATAAAGTGATCAAGGTTTAATTACAGAACCCCTGATATGTTCTGGGTTCGGTGTCGTTTAGATAATAGAGATAGAATTATAGATTTTTTAGGACCGATTCAACATAGTAATATACATATACTAGCGCGGAATAGTGTTAAAATGAAAGTAAATTTTTATGATTCAACCATAGAACGTATAGTTTTATAAACTACAAAACAAAGATGCAAATAATTTCTTTTTTCAATATTTTTTGTTTTTGTTTTGTAAGGATACACTTCTAAATTCAAAATTTCAAGAAACTTATTTTCTTCAAATAGGTAGATTCGCAATTAAAGTAAGGAATGACAGACAAATATGAAAATAAGAGCCTCCATTCGTAAAATTTGTGAAAAGTGTCGACTGATCCGTAGGCGGAAACGAATTATAGTAATTTGTTCCAACCCGAGACATAAACAAAGACAAGGATAATCTTTCTCTAAAAAACTAAAAAAAAAAGATCTGTTTTAACATGAAATGGATATATCCATATATCTCTGATTTTTATTTATGAGATGATAAAATATGGCAAAACCCATATCAAGAAGTGGTTTACGTAGAAATGGACGTATTGGTTTACGTAAAAGTACGCATAAAATACCAAAGGGAGTTATTCATGTTCAAGCAAGTTTCAACAATACAATTGTGACTATTACGGATGTACGGGGTCGAGTAATTTCTTGGTCCTCCGCCGGTACTTGTGGATTCAAAGGTACAAGAAGGGGGACGCCATTTGCGGCTCAAACCGCAGCAGGAACTGCTATTCGGACAGTAGTGGATCAAGGTATGCAACGAGCAGAAGTCATGATAAAGGGCCCCGGTCTCGGACGAGATGCAGCATTAAGAGCGATTCGTCGAAGCGGTATACTATTAAGTTATATATGTGATGTAACTCCTATGCCCCATAATGGTTGTAGGCCCCCTAAAAAAAGACGTGTGTAAAAATAACCATTAACTAGATTTCAAGAGAAATAAACAATTCAATAATTTGATCAAATAATATTACTATGGTTCGAGAGAAAATAAGAGTATCTACTCGGACACTAAAGTGGAAATGTCTTGAATCAAGAGCAGACAGTAAACGTCTTTATTACGGACGCTTTATTCTGTCTCCACTTATGAAAGGTCAAGCAGATACAATAGGTATTGCGATGCGAAAAGCTTTGCTTGGCGAAATAGAAGGAACATGTATCACACGTGCAAAATCTGAAAAAATACCACATGAATACTCTACCCTAATAGGTATTCAAGAATCAGTCCATGAAATTTTAATGAATTTGAAAGAAATTGTATTGCGAAGTAATCTGTATGGAAGTGGTGGCGCGTATATTTATGTCAAGGGTCCTGGATATGTAACGGCTCAAGATATCATCTTACCACCTTCTGTGGAAATCATTGATAATACGCAATATATAGCTAAACTAACAGAACCAATCAATTTTTGTATTGAATTACAAATAGAGAGAAATCGAGGATATCGTATACAAACCCCAAATAACTTTCAAGACGGAAGTTATTCTATAGACGCTGTATTCATGCCTGTTCGAAATGCGAATCATAGCATTCATTCTTATGTCAATGGGAATGAAAAACAAGAAATACTTTTTCTGGAAATATGGACAAATGGAAGTTTAACTCCTAAAGAAGCACTTCATGAAGCCTCTCGGAATTTGATTGATTTATTTATTCCTTTTTTACATGCGGAAGAAGAAAATTTCCATTTGCCCAACAATCAACACAAAATGACTTTACCCATTTTTACTTTTCATGAGAGATTGGCTAAACTAAGGAAAAATAAAAAAGAAATAGTATTCAAATCCATTTTTATTGACCAATCAGAATTGCCTCCTAAGATCTATAATTGCCTCAAAAGATCCAATATACATACATTATTAGACCTTTTGAATAATAATCCAGACGAGCTTATGAAAATGAAAAATTTTTGCATAGAAGACATAAACCATATATTAAACATTCTAGAAATAGAAAAGCATTTCA